TCGATGAAAATGAAAAAATGTATAACCTCCGTCCGTGCAGTAACATTATTTTCAATTTGAATTCGTATTTTCTCCACCCCAATTATTGTCAAGAAAAATCTACAATAATGAGTCTTGGACAGTTTATTTGTGAAAATATATATATATTCAAAAACGCACCACATCTAAAATTAAAATCGGGTCAAGTTATACTTGTTCAAGTTGACTCTGTAGTAATACGATCAGCTAAGCCTTATTTGGCCACTCCAGGAGCAACTGTTCATGGCCACTATGGGGAAATCCTGTACGAAGGAGATACTTTAATTACATTTATATATGAAAAATCGAGATCTGGTGATATAACCCAGGGGCTCCCAAAAGTAGAACAGGTGTTAGAAGTGCGTTCGATTGATTCAATATCGATGAATCTAGAAAAGAGGGTTGAGGGTTGGAACGAACGTATAACAAGAATTCTTGGAATGCCGTGGGCATTCTTGATTGGTGCTGAGCTAACTATAGTGCAAAGTCGTATCTCTTTGGTTAATAAGATCCAAAAGGTTTATCGATCCCAAGGAGTGCAGATTCATAATAGGCATATAGAAATTATTGTACGTCAAATAACATCAAAGGTATTGGTTTCAGAAGATGGAATGTCTAATGTTTTTTTACCGGGAGAACTAATTGGATTGTTACGGGCGGAACGAATGGGACGCGCGTTGGAAGAAGCGGTTTGTTACCGAGCCCTCTTATTGGGAATAACAAGAGCGTCTCTCAATACTCAAAGTTTTATATCTGAAGCAAGTTTTCAAGAAACTGCTCGAGTTTTATCAAAAGCAGCTCTCCGGGGTCGAATCGATTGGTTGAAAGGCCTGAAAGAGAACGTTGTTTTGGGGGGTATGATACCCGTTGGTACAGGATTGAAAGGATTGGTGCCCTCCTCAAAACAACACAACAAGAGCCTATTGGAAATGGAAACAAAAAAAAACAATCTATTCGAGGGGGAAATGAGAGATATTTTGTTTCACCACAGAAAATTATTTGATTCTTTGTTTTCAAAGAATTTCCATGATAGACCAGAACAATCATTTATAGGATTTAATGATTCCTAAAAGTTAAAAGCCGATTCATCTTTTTGACTATTTGGATATGTATTTGGTGCAGTCATTTGATTTGAATAGTAAGGCAATAGAAAAGACTAATGGCTTATTCGTCTATCTACGGCCAATCTACGGTAGAAGAGAAGGTTCCATCGGAACAATTATTTATTTCAGTTTGAGGTTTCTCGTCTCTTTTTTTTGAAAAAAAAAAGGGGGGGTGTGGGGAGAAATGAGAAGAAGATATTGGAACATCAACTTGGAAGAGATGCTGGAGGCAGGAGTTCATTTTGGCCATGGTACTAGGAAATGGAATCCTAAAATGGCACCTTATATCTCTGCAAAGCGTAAAGGTATTCATATTACAAATCTTACCAAAACTGCTCGTTTTCTATCCGAAGCGTGCGATTTGGTTTTTGATGCAGCAAGTAAGGGAAAGCAGTTCTTGATTGTTGGTACCAAAAATAAAGCAGCTGATTCAGTAGCATGGGCTGCAATAAAAGCCCGGTGTCATTGTGTTAATAAAAAATGGCTCGGCGGGATGTTAACGAATTGGTCTACTACAGAAACGAGACTTCATAAGTTCAGGGACTTGAGAATGGAACAAAAAACGGGAAGACTCGATCGTCTTCCGAAAAGAGATGCGGCTGTGGTGAAAAGACAATTATCTCGCCTACAAACATATCTGGGCGGGATTAAATATATGACAGGGTTACCCGATATTGTAATCATCATTGATCAGCATGAAGAATCTACGGCCCTGCGAGAGTGTATCACTTTGGGAATTCCAACAATTTGTTTAATCGATACAAATTGTGACCCTGATCTTTCAGATATTTCGATTCCAGCGAACGATGACGCTATATCTTCAATCCGCTTAATTCTTAATAAATTAGTATTCGCAATTAGTGAGGGCCGTTCTAGCTATATAAGAAATCCTTGATTAATAATAAGCTAAATAACTTTTCCTTCGAAAATCGGATAGATTTATGGAATCGGTTATTATTTATGAATTTTTTAAAATAGATAAAAATAACTGGGGATATTATGTGATTAGTTAGTATTAAAAATAGGAGTTGGTATTCAAAATATCCGATTTCAAGTAGACAAAGAGATGGTTGAATCAAAATAATTTTTTTTTAAAGTTCGATTTTTTTCAGAGGGCAATATGAATGTACTATCATGTTCCATCAACCCACTAAAGGGGTTATATGATATATCCGGTGTGGAAGTAGGCCAACATTTCTATTGGCAAATAGGGGGTTTTCAAGTACACGGCCAAGTACTTATTACTTCTTGGGTTGTAATTGCCATCTTATTAGGTTCAGTTACTATAGCTGTTCGGAACCCACAAACCATTCCGACTGGGGGTCAGAATTTCTTCGAATATGTTCTTGAATTCATTCGAGATGTGAGTCAAACTCAAATTGGAGAAGAATATGGTCCCTGGGTTCCTTTTATTGGAACTATGTTTTTATTTATTTTTGTTTCTAATTGGTCAGGAGCCCTTTTACCCTGGAAAATCATAGAATTACCTCATGGAGAGTTAGCCGCACCTACGAATGATATAAATACTACTGTTGCTTTGGCTTTACTCACGTCAGTGGCATATTTCTATGCAGGTCTTAGCAAAAAGGGATTAAGTTATTTTGGGAAATATATTCAACCAACCCCAATTCTTTTACCCATTAACATCTTAGAAGATTTCACAAAGCCGTTATCCCTTAGTTTTCGACTTTTCGGGAATATCTTAGCGGATGAATTAGTAGTTGTTGTTCTTGTTTCTTTAGTACCTTTAGTGGTTCCTATCCCTGTCATGTTCCTTGGATTATTTACGAGTGGTATTCAAGCTCTTATTTTTGCAACTTTAGCCGCGGCTTATATAGGTGAATCTATGGAGGGCCATCATTGAAATAGTTTTTTTCGCTTAGTGCAAAGCAATGCATATGTGGCTCAAGATGATTTACTTAAAGAATAGAAATATACAAGACTCTATATACGATAGAAAGAAATAGGAACAAAAAATTAGGATATTAGAGAGTTGTAAAAAAAAGGGAAAGAGATCTAAAAGATCTTTTTCCTAAAATTATCCTTTCGTCCACTTAATATCCTACCTTTCTTCGACGAATATTGAGTTTCTATTCTATTGGTCAGTCAACCTTCTTATTCAAATCATAATTTGAATAAGATATATGTTTACGGCGTGTGATTAAATAAAAAACAGGAGAAAGGATTCTACTTTACAATGTTACAGTTGATTTTATTCAACAATTGACCAAAAGAAAATATTTAAAAATAATAAATTGCATGAACTTAGATCAATCAAATAATCTATTTCTCTACAATAAAATCGGCGCTAATCAATTTCATTTACTCATTTAGATTGTATTCCGTTGGCATAATGATAAACAAAACGGAAGGGAAAAAAGAATTTTCAAAAATGGGATTAATGGATTGATTCTCAAATCCGGTTGAATCTAATGGTTTACGTTCTGGAAGAAAGACATGTATATGTGATATTAGATATTGCTAGTTATATATGAACTAAAGAAATATTTCATTTGCCCCAACACTGTGTGTTGGGGTCCAATAGAAGTCCTTTAATATCCTTGTGGCTGTGAATTGGTTGAAAAAAAGAGATGAAATCAAGAAAAAACGTAAGAATTGAAATAACAGTTCGGAACCAAGAAATGGAAAAACTAGAGTTCTATCGATTCACAAAAACTCTGTGGATAGAAACGAAAAAGATATATCGAAGTAGTTCTGATGATTCAATAGTATTCTTACTTAAATTCCTTAAATTCGAAGTTCTTAGTTACTTCGACTGGATGAATCCTATCGAAATTAAGTCCTAATTTAATTCATTGGTTGATTGTATCATTAACCATTTCTTTTTATTGGTACGAGGAATTTATCATGAATCCACTGATTTCTGCTGCTTCCGTTATTGCTGCTGGATTGGCTGTAGGGCTTGCTTCTATTGGACCTGGAGTTGGTCAAGGGACTGCTGCGGGTCAAGCCGTAGAGGGTATCGCGAGACAGCCCGAGGCAGAGGGAAAAATACGAGGTACTCTATTGCTTAGTTTAGCTTTTATGGAAGCTTTAACTATTTATGGGTTGGTTGTAGCACTAGCACTTTTATTTGCGAATCCTTTTGTTTAATCTTATCCTTATCGGTATTGGTTGAGAAAATAACTTACGGGAAGGGCTGATTTGAAGATGAGGAATTAGTATACCGACTCGCTTTCATCCTTCCCGTTCGTAGTCCAAGGGAAATTCTTTTTATGAGGTGTTACAACAATCAAGCATTAGTTCATACTTTATAACTCGAAGATTTTTTGACTCGAATTTCAAAAAAGAATAAAAAAGGGGGGCAAGGCGATAGAAAAAGAACTCTTGTCAATTTTTGAGTCTATCTAATTTTTGAGTCTATCTAATTTTTGAGTCTATCTATAAGAGGAGATTATATGAAAAATGTAACCGATTCTTTCGTTTCTTTGGGCTACTGGCCATCTGCCGGGAGTTTCGGATTGAATACCGATATTTTAGCAACAAATCCAATAAATCTAAGTGTAGTGATTGGTGTATTGATCTTTTTTGGAAAGGGAGTGTGTGTGAGTTGTTTATTTCAAGAATAGGCTGGATCCAATCAGCTGTACCTTTTTCCATTATAACTAGGAAAGAAAGGTGCATGATCTCGCGAATTACTTTTCTTAAGAAATTATATGCAAGAACCACAGCATTTCGTGATTAATTGGTAAATCCACTTTGATTCTCTAGCAACCAATAATGTGGGGCTGTTAAGATGGTTAAAGCAAACCGTTTGAAGTCTAGACGCAACATGGTACTCTTTCTACCACTATGTTAATATAGAGATGGTTTTAAAATGAATATTTTATCGATATAGAACACTCATCCCGATAAAAT